CCAAATTGAAATAATGAAACTTGAAGAGGGTTATGTCACTATGGGCAGATTACTCCTAAGAAAATTCAATTACTCATAATTAGTCATTATGATAACGACTATCCCATTTTTGAAATATAACTAAAAAACTGCAAAAAATTCAAATTCATTATATGACTTATTTCTTCTAAAAAAAAAAAGAGTTTGCTTGAAAAACAAGGTATAAAACTTGAGTTTAGTGGAAAAGGTCCTTCCTTGGATTTGAACTGATAACTTTCGGTTTCAAAAACCCTTTTCTACCATACGAAAAGGCTAGTATGATTTCAGAGAATGAGAACTGGGGTTATTGTCTATGTCGATTGTTGACCTCTCTCTAGCTGGGAAGTCGGAGAGAAGGTGGTTTACCCTGCGGTAGATGTTACTTTATTGATCGGATTTTTCAAATTTCCTATGAATTCTTATTAGTGCTAAGGAAAAAACCTTTTTCTAAAAAATATTATTTGTTTTTCAATACAAAAAAATATCATTCAATGTTTACTGCTGAAAAGGATGTAATATTATGAAATTAGTAGCAGAAAGAGCCCTTTATTAGATTTGAACTGATGATTTACACCTTACTATGGCGTTACTCTACTACTGAGTTAAAAGGGCATAGAAATTCTATTAATGAATTAGCCATTTTCATTAGAAGAGGTTTGTATATAAGGTTCCCAAAATAGATTTTTTATTTTAACATATATATTATTATATATAAATTATAAATATATTTATAGAATCTATTTATCTATATAAATAGAATTCATAGTAAATTTTTAAGATTTGCATAAAATGTATACTCTATAGTGAACAATATATGCCTATAAGGCATAAGAATTTATTCAGAAACAATCAATTTTTTTATAGCAAAATAGGGTAAATTTTGAATTTATTATTCTTGTTTATTTTCTTTTTTTTTTTTTATTTATATGAAATATATAATGAATTGGTTCAAGTCCGAACATCCCACTTTTTTACTTATTATCATGAGTCATAACAATATTCACTTGATTGAAAGATGTACTAATTCCACATGGATATCAATTCAAGATATTTTATTAAATTGGATGATGAAGAATTTTATACTAGGAACGGAAAAACCGAATCTTTATGAAATAGAAAAAGTAATAAATATATTTGATCTGAACATCAAATGAAGCAACGAGTTCCGATTTAATTCAATTAAAATGAAAATACATTGTACTCTTCTAGCAGACCCGTTAAATAACTACTTGAATTGAAAGAATCCTTCAACCTATCTCTTTTCATTAGATTTTTTTCGTTATAATTTAGCATAGGATAATTTATGAATGAACTATCCAATTAAAAAATTCTACGCAATCCTAACATAAAAATAGGAAATACTTTTTGGATCAAATCATAAAAAAAGAAAATAAAAAATGGGATCAAAAATATGATCAAAAATATGATGACAAAAATGATCAAAATATAAAGAAAAGTAATAGAAAAGTCAGTCTATTGACAGTAAAAAAATACATATTATAATTTGAGTACTGACTGATGACGACGTGTGGGCAGATTCGCCCTCATCGTCTAGTGGTTAGGACATCTCTCTTTCAAGGAGGCAGCGGGGATTCGATTTCCCCTGGGGGTAAGATAAAAGTTGATATTAATTTTTCAATAAACCTAAGATTCATTCTCCCAGGTTTACTAAGAAACCTGGGATTAATTCTTCCTTAAACCTAGAATTAATCCTTCCACCCAGGGTCGATGCCCGAGCGGTTAATGGGGACGGACTGTAAATTCGTTGACGATATGTCTACGCTGGTTCAAATCCAGCTCGGCCCAATAAAGTTACTTTATGAATGCATATGTTATATATGAATGATATAATAGAATTGCCTGAAATATTTGAAATTTCTTTTTTTTTGAAATAAAAGGTCAAACCATTCATTAAATTAATGGGAAGACTTCATGTATTTATATGCATATAAAATATGAATTCTCATTAATTTTTATTTCGAAGTTCTAAGAATTTCGATTCATGATAGTTTTTAAAGTTTCAATCAATAAAGTATTACTCAAATTTCAGAAAATCTCATGAAAAAAAAAGTCTATTCCTCTTACAGATAAAAAATCTGTTATTGAGTAAAACAATAACAGATTACTAGTAATCTGTGTCACTCTCACTATAGTCTATATCCATATGTGAATATGTTTTGAACATTTGTACAGCTGAATGGGATGATACTCATATTACCCTTATGAATATGTATACCATACACCTTGCTTTGCTGGGATTGTAGTTCAATTGGTCAGAGCACCGCCCTGTCAAGGCGGAAGCTGCGGGTTCGAGTCCCGTCAGTCCCGAACTAGAATCCGAAATATTCATCCATTTTTCTTTCCTTTTTCCACGAAAAAGGGAGGCAGAAAACAAGCAAGATCTAAATTCTCATAATTATTGAAATGATTTATTATTGGACTGAATATCTCTTTTGTTTTCTATCACCCAGACAAATATTGATCAGAAATCTCATTTTTTTTGACTACTATCTGTTGATTGATAAGGTAGAGATTTCTAATATATTGATTCGTAGAATCAATAGTATTCATTTATATACCATCGACCCTCGTCGTACTTTTTTTTCGACTGTTCTTGATCAATGAAATGATAGTATTTTATATATTAAAAAATATATAAAAGTTTTCTTTTTTTTTTTTTTCTAAAAATTTGAGAAAAATAAAAAGTTTTATTCTTTTTATTTTTTGATCAAAAAATAAACTTTGTATAATTACCTTAACAAAAAAAGTACTTTTCATATTAAACTACATCTCTTTTAGTCCCGATTTTTTTTTATTGATTGTATAGGCTTAATATTCTCATTCAAATACAAATAACAGACTTAATTTGAAATTTATAGATTTCATTCCAAATCCGAAAAAGGAGAGACTTACTAAAATAAAAGAGAGGACCAAGAATTCAACCTTTTCTGTTAATTTCTTGGAATATTTGATTTTTTTGTCTCTTCTTTTTCCCATCGTACTTCTAGTCTTTATTTGGATCTGACCTATATCATATAAAAATCCTTAATCGCATTTAATTGAAAATTATAAGAAATTGAAAAGTATAAAAAAGAGTAAGGATAATCTTATTAAGATAAGCAAGACAAACAGTAGGCTATAAGACAAAAAAAGTAGAAAAGGACTAATCCAATAAAAAAATCCCATTTTCAAATTAGTATGGGTAAAAGATCTTCCTATACTATATAAATTATCAACGATGAATCGATTTGATAGATCAGATATCCCTTATTTAAAATAAGGATCCGATTCAAAATTATCAGGATGCAAGCAAGCCATCCTATTTGATTTCATTTATTTTCTAGTAGTTTAATATCTCCTTTCTATGGGATTATATCCCGAGTTATTGCAAAAACAAGAAAAAAGGAAAAATGAGATTATGGAAGTCAATATTCTCGCATTTATTGCTACTGCACTGTTCATTCTAGTTCCTACTGCTTTTTTACTTATTATCTACGTAAAAACAGTCAGTCAAAATGATTAATTTGACTCAAACTTGAATTGGAAATTCTTATCAATTCAATCATTAAAGAAATAAAAGAAAGGGATTAAAAAAAAGAGAATCCTAAGTCTTAAGTAAAACGAATGATCAAATTCGAATTATCTACTGCGATAGAAAGAAGTATATTCTATTGCAGTAGAGAGTTTTTTCTATTGGTTATAGATTATCTTGTTAAAGAGAGACAAGCTATTATTGAAAAAAGCTTAGTAAGATGATTGATGTAAAAGGATCAAAGAAACAATTGATATAATTCGATTATTCGATTGATTTATCAAAAAATTCTTCTAATTCAAATTAAAGTCCACTCCTTCCCCATACTACAAGGGAAAGTGAAAATGTAAAGACTACCATTAAAGCAGCCCAAGCAAAACTTACTAAATCCATGTGATTTGTGTCTCCTATATTATATGAAGTAATTATTCCATTATTGATCAATAATCATAGTCCAATTAATAGTGGAGAGTCAAAATAGGATTCGAATTTATAAGGCTATTGATAAATCAATAAAAAAATAGAAAGTGCTTTATACTATAATACTAGATAGAATTAAGCCTTTAAGAACAAATCTTACATACAAACTCTTTTCTTTTTTTATGAAAAAAAGATATTCAAATGTATTAACAAGATACATAATTATCCATTATTGTATATCTTAAATATTTTGTATTTAAGATAAGCTTACTGTCTCTCTTTCTATGAGAGAAAAAACAAGGAGCTGTCACTACAACTCTTAAATCCATTCCTTTATTTTTTTGAATTTCACTGGACAAGTTTTTATATTTTCTCGAACTAGGAATTCGAAAAATAAAGTATCAAGAAATTCTTTGTCTCTAGTTATACAGGACAAGAATTTGTCAAATTTTATTAGTAGGATATAGAAAAAAATTGAAAGTATCTTGTTGAAAAGGCGACACCCAGATTTGAACTGGGGATAAAGGATTTGCAGTCCCCTGCCTTACCGCTTGGCCATGCCGCCAAATCCAATCCAAAATCGATAAAAATAATTCAATTCTTTTTTTTTTTTTATTTGCTTATCTTTATTCCAAAAAAAGGGTGAGGATTTCTGGTTTTTATGGGATTCATTCAATTGAAATCATTTTCTTTGATGAATTCTATTTTCAAAACACATACATACTCTTTCAATTAAGAACTTCTTCTCTTTATCTATTGAAGAATTCTTCAATAGATAAGAAAAGTATTTCCGGTGATAGATTCCAAAATTTAGGTCAAATTGGAACCCTTAACTAGAATTTTTTGGAATTCTAGTTATTCTTGTCTTGATTTCCTTTTGGATTTTTTTATCTTTCTTAAAGTAACAAAAAGTAACGAAGGATTCTTCAATTGAAATTGATATAATATCTTCCATTTTGTTTCATTTCCTTAATGGGATAAAGAAAATCAAATTGATTTATGACTAATTAGTATCAATTACTTAAGTCAAATCTTTTTCAATTAGGAATTATAATCAATTTTGAATTTATATGTAAACCTCAAAACAGAAAAAATTACATAGATTCTAAGTCATTTTCTTTCTTATGTATAATATTCCTAACTAAAGCAAATTTTTCTTTTATTTTGCACTGCATCGAAAGTATTGAATACAAAAGAAATTATGAAGGTTATATCATCTTCCATTAAAGCATATATATAATGTGTTATTTGAGATATCTGCTGTAGAAGTAAGTAAAGATCTCTATTGGCAAATAGTAGGTTTACAAATCCATGCTCAAGTACTTATCACTTCTTGGACTGTAATTAAATACTAATTTATCAATTCTAGGATATTAGTAATAATAGACTATTACGACTAATAAAATACTCCTATTACAAAACAAAAAGATTTTCTGAATTTTTTTGAACATAAAGTGTATTAAATCAAACTCTCCAGTTTGCCTGACTATGTCTGTCTTTTTCTCAATCATTTCATAAAATCTAGATTCAATCATAAATCTTTAGCACCCAATAAGATCATGCTTAAAGAGTAGATTTCCATAAAAAAAAAAAAAAAGAAAGAAAAGAGAGGTAAGATGCATTTTATCTATATTTTATATAGATAAAGATTCCATAATTGGAAGAAAGTAGCAGAATCTTTTTCCGGGAATATCTTATCAATACATTTCCATTCCATTTTCTTACGTTTTTTTAGAGGTTTTTCTTCATTATTCCATTTCATCTCAATTTATTTATATTATATGTCAAAAATCGATATATGTAGTTCACTAAAATTTCATGTGATTTAGCAAACAGAATAGGAATTCCATCATTACTTGATTGTTCTATAGATAGGGAGTCGATGAATAGTAAGCAACTAATGGGATTTTTTTCGATAATATAGTAAGCTTCAGATTAAGATGATTTGTAATGGAAATGGGGGAATGTCCACAATACCTGGGTTTAATCAGATACAATTTGAGAGCTTTTGCAGATTTATTACTAAAGGCTTGAGGGAAGAATTTGAGAAGTTTCCAAAAGAAAAAATCGAAGATATAAATCAAAATATAGAATTTCTATTATTTGTGGAAAGATATCAATTGGTAGAACCCTTGATAAAAGAAAGAGATGCTATTTATGAATCACTTACATATTCTGTAAGATTATATGTACCCGCGGGATTAACTCGAAAAACCAGTATAAAAATGCAGGAACAAACCGTTTTTATAGGAAACATTCCTATAATGACTTCCTTAGGAACTTTTCTAATAAATGGAATATATAGAACTGTAATAAATCAAATATTGCAAAGCCCTGGTATTTACTATCGCTCAGAATTGGACCATAAGGGAGTTACTGTTTATACCGCCACCATAATATCAGATTTTGGAGGAAGATTCAAGTTAGAAATGGATAGAAAAGCAAGGATATGGGCACGTGTGAGTAGGAAACAAAAGATATCTATTCTAATTCTATTATCAGCTATGGGTTCGAATCTGAAAGAAATTCTCGAGAATGTTTGTTACCCTGAGATTTTCTTGTCTTTCCTGAATGATAACGAACTCTTTTTTCACATTAGTTCAAGAGAAAATGCTATTTTGGAGTTTTATAAAAAGTTACGTTCTATAGAAGAGGACGATATGGTATTTTCAGAGTCTTTATATGAGGAGTTACAAAATAAATTCGTTAAACCAAAATGCGAATTAGGAAGGATTGGTCGACGAAATATGAATCGTAGACTCAATCTTGATATACCTCAGGACAACATATTTTTGTTACCACGGGATATATTGGCTGCTGCTGATCATTTGATTGGAATGAAATTGGAAATGGGTACACTTGATGATATGAATCACTTGAAGAATAAACGTATTCGTTCTGTAGGAGATCTCTTACAGGATCAATTCAGATTGGCTCTCTCTCGTTTAGAAAATGCGATTCGGAATACTATACGTGTAGCAATCTCTCATAATAAATGGATAAAAAGTCCTCAGAATTTGGTAATTTCAACTTCATTAACAACTACTTATGAATCGTTTTTTGGCCTCCACCCCTTATCACAAGTTTCAGATCAAACAAATCCGTTAGCACAAGTAGCTCATGGGCGAAAATGGAGTTTTTTGGGTCCTAGAGGACTAACAAGTCAGACTGCTAGTTTTCGGATACGAGATATCCATCCTAGCTACTATGGACGTATTTGTCCAATTGATACATCCGAAGGTATTAATGTTGGACTTATTGGATCCTTAGCTATTTATGCACGGATTGGTCGTTGGGAATCTATAGAAAGTCCGTTTTATAAAATATCTGATAAAAAAGAAGGACAGATGGTTTATTTATCACCAACTCGAGATGAATATTCTATGATAGCAGCAGGAAATTCTTTGTCCTTGAATCGGGGTATTCAAGAAGAAGAGGTTGTTCCCGCTCGATACCGTCAAGAATTCCTTACTATTGCGTGGGAACAGATTCATCTTAGAAGCATTTTTCCCTTCCACTATTTTTCGATTGGAGCTTCTCTTATTCCTTTTATCGAGCATAATGACGCGAATCGAGCCTTAATGAGTTCGAATATGCAGCGCCAAGCAGTTCCGCTCTGTCAGTCGGAGAAGTGTATTGTTGGAACTGGTCTAGAAGGCCAAACGGCTGTAGATTCGGGGTTTTCAGTTATAGCTGAGCATCAGGGAAAGGTCTTTTATACTGATAGTCACAAGATCTCCTTTTCAAGGAATGGGAATACTGAAAGTATTCCGTTAGTTAAGTATCAAGGTTCCAACAAAAAAACTTTTCTCCATCAAAAATCCCGGGTTCAGGGAGGTCAATGCGTCAAAAAAGGTCAAATTTTAGCGGATGGTGCCGCTACAGTTGGTGGGGAACTCGCTTTAGGAAAAAATCTATTAGTAGCTTATATGCCGTGGGAGGGTTATAATTCTGAAGATGCGGTACTAATTAGCGAACGCTTGATATATGAAGATATTTTGACTTCTTTTTATATTCGGAAATATGAGATTAAAACTTATATGACAAATCAAGGCGCTGAAAGAATCACTAAGGGAATACCTCATCTCGAGACTTATTTTCTCCGTAATTTGGATAGGAATGGGATTGTGATGCTGGGATCTTGGGTAGAAACAGGTGATATTTTAGTAGGTAAATTAACGCCAACAGAGGATGAATCGTTCCCAGAGGACAGATTTTTAGGGGCTATGCTTGGCACAGAATTATCTTCTACAGAAGAAACTTCTTTAAGACTACCTATAGGCGGAAGAGGTCTTGTTATTGATGTAAAATGGATTGAGAAGGACAGTTCCAGTGATATTTTAGAAATGGTTTCTGTATATGTTTTACAGAAACGTCAAATCAAAGTAGGTGATAAAGTAGCTGGAAGACATGGAAATAAAGGTATCATTTCCAAGATTTTGCCTAGACAAGATATGCCCTATTTGCAAGATGGAACACCTGTTGATATGGTCTTCAATCCCTTGGGAGTACCTTCACGAATGAATGTGGGCCAGATATTTGAATGCTCACTTGGATTAGCAGGGGATCTCCTAAAGAGACATTATCGAATAGCACCCTTTGATGAAAGATATGAGCAAGAGGCTTCGAGAAAACTAGTGTTTTCTGAATTATATGAAGCCAGTAAACAAACAAAAAATCCATGGGTTTTTGAGCCCGAATACCCTGGAAAAAGCATAATATTTGATGGAAGAACAGGAGATCCTTTTGAACAACCTGTTCTAATAGGAAAGTCCTATATCCTAAAATTAATTCATCAAGTGGATGATAAAATCCATGGACGTTCTACCGGGCCTTACACACTTGTTACACAACAACCCGTTAGAGGAAGGGCCAACCAAGGGGGACAACGCGTAGGAGAAATGGAAGTTTGGGCTCTAGAAGGATTTGGTGTTGCTCATATTTTACAAGAGATGCTTACTTATAAATCTGATCATATTAGAACTCGTAAAGAAATATTAAATACTATGCTTATTGGAGGAAGAACACCTAACCCTCAGGATGATGTTCCAGAATCTTTTCGAGTACTCGTTCGAGAACTACGCTCTTTGGCTCTAGAATTGAATTATTTCTTTGTATCTGAAAAGAACTTCCAGATTCATAGGAAGGAAGTGTGATCTGAATTAATCATTATTTCAATCTTATTTTATGATTGACCAGTATAAACATCAAAAACTTCAAATTGGACCAGTTTCTCCTCAACAAATAAAGGCTTGGGCGACCAAAATCCTACCTAATGGGGAAATCATACTTGGAGAGGTAACCAAAATTCAGACTTTTCATTATAAAAGCAATAAACCAGAAAAAAATGGATTGTTTTGCGAAAGAATCTTTGGACCCATAAAAAGTGGATTTTGTGCGTGTGGAAAATATAAAGAGATTGGGGCTGAAAAAGAAAACCCAAGATTTTGTGAAGAATGTGGAGTAGAATTTGGTAACTCTCGAATACGAAGATATCAAATGGGGTATATCAAACTCGCATGTCCAGTGACTCATGTGTGGTATTTAAAACGTCTTCCTAGTTATATCGCAAATCTTTTAGATAAATCCCTTAAGGAATTAAAAAGCCTAGTATATTGCGGTGTGTGATTTGATCAAAATTCTCATTTAACAGGTTTGAATTTAGAAACTGTCATCCCATTCGATCCAATTGGGATGCCCTGGCTCTGACATGTGTTTTGGAAGAAATAACATGAAACTTAGGATTTTGAATATATTCTATACTTCTAATTTAAAGGGGAATTAATCCATGGTCCATTCTGTAATAGATAAACAGGAATAGCTAGTCATACCTTGTGAAAATCTTTTGAAATGGGGTTTATCATTCCATTTCTTTCAGAGAAAGATTTTGCTTAAGCAAGCAAATATAGTATGGTTACAGGAGTTTATCTATCGCATATATGCTTCAAGGGATATTAAGGCATAACCGTCGAGGTGAGTAGGTAGGGACCTAAAAGATTAAAGGGAATGAGATATAGACAAATAAATCCCGTATGAATTCAAAAATCAGAAATCTCTTTAAGAGAATTCATCAGGGAAGTAGACTACTCAATAATTTTACATTCTCATTTCATTCATTCATCAAATTCAAGTAAAGAAAGAATGAATCAATGAGAGATTGGTTTTTACTGGGAACTTGAGTAAAGAGTAGTTCTTTTTCAGTTTTTTTCGAAAAAGTCTAAAAATAAGAAAGAACTCTTTTTTTCTTTATTTAGTTAGTGCAACTACTTGAGCCGGATGAGAGGAAACGTTCACGTCCGATTTCAAAGGGGGGAATCCTATAGGAACCTATCTTGATTCTTCTTTTGCTAGGCCCATAGCTAAAAAACCGACTTTCTTACGATTAAGAGGTTTATTCGAATATGAAATCCAATCCCGGAAATACAGCATTCCACTTTTTTTTAGTACTCGAAGCTTCAAGACATTTCAAAATCGAGAAATTCTTATAGGAGCTGATGCTATTAGAGAGCAATTAGCTGATTTAGATTTGCGAATTATTATCGAGAATTCTTTAGTAGAATGGAAAAAATTAGCAGACGAGGAATCTACTGAAAATGAATGGGAAAATAGAAAAATTCAACTAAGAAAGAATTTTTTGGTTAGACGTATGGGATTAGCTAAACATTTTCTTCAAACAAATATAGAACCTGAATGGATGATTTTGTACTTATTACCAGTTCTTCCTCCCGAATTGAGACCCATTATTCAAATAGATGGGGGTAAGCTAATAAGTTCGGATATTAATGAGCTCTATAGAAGAGTTATTCGTCGGAATGATCTTCTTAGCGAGTTATTAGCCCCACGTGTATGTTCGGACAGAGAGGTTGTAAATTCTCAGGTAAAATTATTACAAGAAGCTGTAGATATACTTCTTGATATTGGGGTCCACGAACCAAGTAAGGATGGTTTTAATAAAGATAAAGTTTACAAATCTTTTTCAGATATCATTGGAGGGAAAGAAGGAAGATTCCGCGAGACTTTGCTTGGTAAACGGGTTGATTATTCAGGGCGTTCTGTCATTGTTGTGGGCCCTTCTCTTTCATTACATCAATGCGGATTACCTCGAGAAATCGCAATAGAGCTTTTCCAAGCATTTCTAATCCGTGATCTAATTAGGAAACATTTCGCTTCTAACATAGCGACTGCTAAAAGGCAGATTAAGGAGCGGGAAAAAGAACTTATTGTATGGGAAATACTTCAAGAAGTTGTGCAGGGGCATCCTGTATTACTGAATAGAGCACCAACTCTGCATAGATTAGGCATATTGGCCTTCCAACCCATTTTAGTGGAGGGGCGTGCTATTTATTTACACCCCTTAGTTTGTAAGGGCTTTAATGCAGACTTTGATGGAGATCAAATGGCTGTTCATTTACCTTTATCTTTAGAAGCTCAAGCGGAAGCTCGTTTACTTATGTTTTCTCATACAAATCTGTTATCTCCAGCTATTGGAGATCCTATTTGTGTACCAACTCAAGATATGCTTATTGGACTCTATATATTAACCATGGGAAATCGTCGAGGGATTTGTGCAAATAGGTATAATCTGTATAATTGCAGAAACTATCAAAATGAACCAGTTGGCAATATAAACTCTAAATATAATAAAGAAAAAGAACCTTATTTTTCTAGCTCATATGATGCACTTGGAGCTTATCGGCAAAAAAGAATCAGTTTAGATAATCCTTTGTGGCTCCAATGGAAATTAAATAAAGATCAACCTTTTATTGGGTCAAATGAACTTCCCATTGAAGTTCAATATGAATCTTTGGGTAATTCTCATGAGATTTATGGGCATTATCTTATAATAAGAAGTGCAAAAGAAGAAATCCGTTGTATATACATTCGAACCACTCTTGGTCATATTTCTTTTTATCGAGAAATAGAAGAAGCCATACAAGGGTTTAGTCGAATTGATACACTATAATTGATACACTATTTCAATTCAAAAATTAGATTAGGTCATGCCCCAGGCGGCCCGAGTTTTTCCAATTTCATTAATTTCTTTATTTCTGAATTTCTGCATGAATCAAGAGTAAGATAAAGGATATTCTATCTTCGAATCACTAACTCATGTCTATTGTCGAATCCTACTCAAATAGAGAAGTAATTATGACAAAAAAAGATACAAAACAAGCCTTTTACAATAAAGTCATAAATGGAACTGCTATAAAACGACTTATTAGCAGATTAATAGTGCATTTTGGAATGGGATATACATCCTATATCCTAGATCAATTAAAGACTTTAGGTTTCCATCAAGCCACTACTACATCTATCTCATTAGGAATTGATGATCTTTTAACAATGTCATCGAAACAATGGTTAGTTCAAGATGCTGAACAACAGACTTCTATTTTGGAGAAACACCATCATTATGGAAATGTACATGCAGTAGAAAAATTACGTCAATCTATTGAAATATGGTATGCCACAAGTGAATATTTGAGACAAGAAATGAATTCAAATTTTCAGATGACTGATCCTTCTAATCCAGTCTATTTAATGTCTTTTTCGGGAGCTAGGGGAAATGCATCTCAGATACACCAATTAGTAGGTATGAGAGGATTAATGTCAGATCCCCAAGGACAAATGATAGATTTACCCATTCAAAGCAATTTACACGAAGGACTCTCTTTGACTGAATATATAATTTCTTGTTATGGAGCTCGCAAAGGAGTTGTAGATACTGCTATACGAACAGCAGATGCTGGATATCTTACTCGTAGACTTGTTGAAGTAGTTCAACACATTGTTGTACGTAGAAGAGACTGTGGTACTATCCGAGGTATTTCTGTGAGTCCTCAAAATGGGATGACAGAAACCGTTTTTGTCCAAACACTAATCGGTCGTGTATTAGCAGATGATATCTATATCGGTCTACGATGCATTGCCACTCGAAATCAAGATATTGGGATTGGACTGGTCAATCGATTTAGAACTTTTCGAACACAATCAATATATATTAGAACTCCTTTCACTTGCAGGAGTACATCTTGGATCTGTCAATTATGTTATGGTCGGAGTCCCACTCATGGTGATTTGGTTGAATTGGGAGAAGCTGTAGGTATTATTGCGGGTCAATCGATTGGGGAACCAGGAACTCAGCTCACATTAAGAACTTTTCATACTGGTGGAGTATTCACAGGTGGTACTGCCCAACATGTACGAACTCCTTTTCATGGAAAAATCAAATTCAATGAGGATTTGCTTCATCCCACACGTACCCGTCATGGGCATCCTGCCTTTATGTGTTCTACAGATTTCTATGTAACTATAGAGAGTCGAGATATTATCCATAATGTGAGTATCCCCTCGAAAAGTTTGATTTTAGTTCAAAGTGATCAATATGTAGAATCAGAACAAGTTATTGCTGAGATTCGTACCGGAATGTCTACTTTTCCTTTTAAAGAGAGAGTACAAAAACATATTTTTTCGGAATCAGGAGGAGAACTGCACTGGAGTACCGATGTCTACCATACACCTAAACATACAGATAGTAATGTACATCTATTACCAAAAACAAGCCATTTATGGGTATTGGCAGGAAGTCCTTGCAGATCCGATAGAGTGTCTTTTCCGGTACACAAGGATCAAGATCAAATGAATGTTGATTCTTTTTCTGTTGAAGAAAGATATATTTCTATTTCTGACCCCTCAAAAACTAATACAAAAGCTAATAATGAACTAAGATATAAATTGTTGAATACTTCTAGTAAAGGGGAAATTGTTGAGCATTCACCGACTGATCAAATCGTATCGAACAATCATTCGAATTTCATATATCCTTCTATTTTGCAAGAGAAGTCTTATTTGTTGACGAAAAAGCGAAGAAACCGATTTATTATCCCATTAAAATATGATCAAGAACAAGAAAAAGAACTAATATCCTGTTTTGTTATTTCGATGGCGATACCTATAAACGGTATTTTCCATCAAAATAGTATTCTTGCTTATTTTGATGATCCACGATACAGAAGAAGTAATTCGGGAATTATTCAATATGAGATCGAGTCAATCATAAAAAAAGACGATTTGATTGAGGATCAAGGAATAAAAGAATTTCCGGAATACCAGATGTTAATTGAGGATCAAGAAATAGAAGAATTTAGCCCGGAATACAAAATGTTGATTGAATATCAAAAATATCAAATGTTGATTGAGTATCAAAAAATACAAGAATTGACTTTGGAATACCAAACATTGATTGAGAATGAAGGAATAAAAGAATTTCCGGAATACCAAATGTTAATTGAGGATGAAGAAACAGAAGAATTGAATACGCAATACCAAAAATTGATTAAGAATGAAGCAATAAAAGAATCTCTGGAATACCAAATGTTAATGAAGGATGAAGAAACACAAGAATTGAGTCTGGAATACCAAACATTGATCGAAGATCAAGGAACACAAGAATTGAGTCCGGAATATCAAATATTGATCGAGGATCAAAGAATAAAAGAATTTTCGGAATACCAAAAGTTAATATTGATTGAGAATGAAAAAATAAAAGAATTGACAGAATACCAATTGTTAATTGAGGATCAAGAATTAAGTCCGCAATACCAAACATTGATTGAGAATGAAGAAATAAAAGAATTGACAGAATACCAAATGTTAATTGAGGATCAAGGAACACAAGAATTAAGTCTGGAATACCAAACATTGATCGAGAATCAAGGAACACAAGAATTTAGCACGGAATACCAAAGTAAAGTGGATCCGTTTTTTTTCATTCCCGAAGAAGTGCATATCTTACCGAGATCCTCTTCTATAAGAGTCCGGAACAATAGTATCATTGGCGTAAATACATGGCTCACTTTAAATAAAAGAAGCCGAATGGGTGGATTAGTCCAAGTGGAGAAAACAAGAAAATATATTGAACTGAAAATCTTTTCTGGAGATATTCATTTTCCAGATAAGATATCCAGGCAGAGCGATATTTTGATACCACGAGAAACAGAAAAAAAAAATTTGAAGAAATTCAAAAAATCGAAAGATTGGATCTATGTTCAAGGGATCACACCTATCAAGAAAAAGTATTTTGTTTCGATTAGACCTGTAATTACATATGAAATACCTGATGAGATTGATTTAGCAACACTTTTCCCTCAGGATCTCGTGCAAGAAAAAGACAATCTCCAATTTAGAATTGTCAATTATTTCCTTTATGGAGATAGCAAGTCAATTCGAATAATTTGTCTTAAGACTATTCAATTAGTTCGGACTTGTTTAGTATTGAATTGGGACCAAAAACAAAATAGTTCTATAGAAGAAGAGGTTCATGCTTCATTTGTTGAGATAAAGACAAATTTTTTAATTCGCAATTTCATCAAAATTGAGTTAATTAAGCCCTCATATATTGGAAAAAGGTATGAAAGAGCAAGTTCAGGATTCATTCCTGATAATACATTAGATCCTATTCCTGATAATGTATTAGATCGTAGCAATATCAATCCTTTTTATTCCAAGACGAAAATGCAATCATTTAGTCCATCTAGTCAACATAAAGGAACTATGGGTACTTTGTTAAATCGAAACAAGGATTATCAATCTTTGATAATTTTGCCATCGTCCAATTGTTCTCAAATGCATCGATTCAAAAAGAATACTGTGAGAAAAAAAAGGAATTCCCTATTCCCATATATATTTGTTTTGGGTCCGCTAGGTGCTATTGTATCTAAAATAACGAATTTTTATTCAATTTTTAATTTAGTAACTCATAATGAGATCTTATTAAATAAATATTTTGATAATTGGTTTGATTTTTTTGACAATTTGAAAGAGGTTTTCCTGCTACTCAACATCATTTTACTATATATAGATAATTCTCATATAGATAATTCTCAGTTTGCTCCATGTGTCATCGCATCTTTTTTGGAACAGATTTTCAAAGTATTGATTCAAATCTATAATATATGTAGAATACTTCAACCTGAGGTTGCTGAATACTGTTTAATAGATGAGAATAGCAGAATTTACAGTCCGGATCCAACGATAGGCTTTTTTTTGAACCCATTCAATTGGAATTGGTGCCCTTTCTTTCACGACAATAGTTGGGAAGAGACATCGACAAAAATAAGTCTTGGACAATTTATTTGCGAAAATTTGTGTCTTTTTCAAGACGAACCATATGTCAAAAAATCTGGTCAAATTGTAATTATCAATCTTGATTCCTTAGTTATAAGATCAGCTAAACCCTATTTGCTCACTTCAGGCACAACCATTCATGGTCATTATGGGGAAATCTTTTATAAAGGAGATGTATTAGTTACATTTCTATATGAAAAATCGAGATCTAGTGATATAACGCAAGGTCTTCCAAAAGTAGAGAAATTTTTCGAAGCGCGTTCGATTGATTTACTATTGATAAACCTAAAAAGGAGGGTTGAAGGTTGGAACGAACGTATACCAAGAATTCTTGGAGTACCTTGGGTTTTCTTCATTGGAGCTGAGCTAACCATAGCCCAAAGTCGTATTTCTTTGGTTAATGAGATCCAAAAGGTTTATCGATCTCAGGGGGTACATATCCATAATAGACATATCGAGATTATTGTACATCAAGTAACATCAAAAGTGTTGGTTTCAGAAGATGGAATGTCTAATGTCTTTTTACCTAGAGAGTTAATTGGGTTATTACGAGCGGAACGAGCAGGACGCGCTTTGGATGAATCAATCTTTTATCGGGCAATCTTGTTGGGAGTAACAAGAGCCTCTCTAAATACTCAAAGTTTCATATCTGAAGCAAGTTTTCAAGAAACCGCTCGAGTTTTAGCAAAAGCTGCTCTGCGAGGTCGTATTGATTGGTTGAAAGGTCTGAAAGAAAACGTTGTTCTGGGAAGAATTCTACCTATTGGTACCGGATTGAAAAAAAATGTGCATCCTTCAAGACAAGATAAGAGCTTTGCTTTAGAAAAAAAAATAGAAAATCTATTTGAGTTGGAAATGAGAGATATTATGTTACATCATAAAGAATTATTATGTTCTGAACATGACAAATAATCTGAATTCTCATTTATAAAAAAAAATCTTTCATAAGATTTCATTATCATTAACTTAAATGAAAACGGATTCATTTCTTACCTTAACTATTTTTTTTTTAACTAATCTGATTATTGATTTTTTGATCAATCGAGTCAGAGTCAATCAAATCAAATAAGTAATTCTAAAAATTGTTTAGGATTTGTGTCATGCATCAATGGTAAATTACCGGTAGAAGGTTCCATCGGAACAATTATTTATTTCAAAGTACCTCTTTTTTATTAAAAAAAGAAAATAAAAGAAAAGGAAGTGGGAGACAAAATGACAAGAAGATATTGGAACATCAATTTTGAAGAGATGATTGAAGCAAGAGTTCATTTAGGTAATTATAAAAGGAGATGGAATCCTAAAATCACTCCTTATATCCTTCTAAAGCCCAAATACAAACGTTTAGGTATACATATTACAAATCCCGCTAAAACTGGTCGTTTTTTATCAGAAGCTTGTGATTTACTTTTTGATGCAGCAAGTAAAAAAAAAAACATTTTAATTGTTGGTACTCAAAAATTCCCAGAACAAGTCGCGGATTTAGTAGCGTTGGCTGGAATAAGGGCTCGGTGTCATTATGTTCATAAAAAATGGTTTCGTGGTATGTTAACAAATTGGTCCATTACGCGAAGGAGACTTTCTGAGTTATGGTATTTAAAATCCTTAGAAGAGGATGGTACATTAAACTCTATTCGCAAAAGAGATGCAGCAATCTTGAAGAGAAAATTATCTACTTTGGAAACATATCTCGGTGGAATCAAATATATGAAGGAGTTACCTAATATTGTGATCATCATTGATCAGCAAAGAGAATATATAGCTCTTCGAGAATGTATTGTTTTGGGTATTCCGATAATTTGCTTAATCGATACAGATTGTGATCCAGATCTCGTGGATATTCCAATTCCAGCCAACAATAAAGATACAGTTTCAATTCGATGGATTCTTAACATATTAGTGTCCGCAATTTGCGAGGGTAATTCTAGGTATATAAAGAGAGGGTCATTCTAGCTATATTAAAGAATCATTATTAAAGAACCATTTCATCGAATTCAATAAAGAATTCTAAGATTCTTTAATAATATTTTTGTTAGTAATATTTTTGTTAGTAATTTTATAATTGCATAATATTGATTCAATTTTTTTTATCTCTCTTTATTTTATCTAAAAATAGTGAAATGGAACTTCCTTTACTAAAATTCATAAAGGGAGTTATTCTTGGAATTAATTATAAGTAGTTAATTTTTTCTTTTTTTTTTTTTTATAGAGTTCCTTTCAAAAACAAAGCATCAAATTGGAGTTTAGTAGAAAAGGGCTTTTCTCGGATTTGAATGGATGACTTTTATCGTCAAAAACTTTTTTCTACCACTTCAAGAATTACTTTTTAACGTAATTAAGTTGGAGTATTAGTAGAAAAGGGCTTTTCTTGAATTTGAACGAATAACTTTCATCTTCAAAAACCCTTTTCTACCACTTCAAGAATTCCTTTTTAACGTAATTAAGATCGAAGTACCCGGTTGTGCATACATAGGTTCATTTTCCAGTAGATTCCAACCTGGTCATACCTAGTTAAACCCAACTCAGTGACCTTATGCGAATTTGTAAACTTTATAATATAATCAATATAGAATTCATTGTTTAAGAATGGGAAGAAAAGCAAGAATCGTAGTTGGGAAGGTTCTAGTAGCAAAAGCCATTGGAATCGATATTTGATATATTGGAATAATCTGTTTTGTTATTGATTGACCCTAGACGGATAAAAGAATAACTGAAAGAAAAGAAATCGAATCTATTAGTTATTTGCAAAAATAGGCTGAATATATATGAAAATAACACTTTTCAAAGTGTTTTTATTTCTCGCGTATTTGATTTTAATGATATTTGTAATATGTATCCTATTAATCGCGCTATTCGTTTATTGCCGATTCTTATTGCAAATATTGTTCGATTTTTTCTCGGATTTGAATAGATGACTTTTATCTTCAAAACCCTTTTCTACCACTTCAAGAATTCCTTTTTAACGTAATTAAGATCGAAGTACCCGGTTGTGCATACATAGGTTCATTTTCCAGTAGATTCCAACCTGGTCATACCTAGTTAAACCCAACTCAGTGACCTTCTGCGAATTTGTAAACTTTTTGTAAACTTTATAATATAATCAATATAGAATTCATTGTTTAAGAATGGGAAGAAAAGCAAGAATCGTAGTTGGGAAGGTTCTAGTAGCAAAAGCCATTGGAATCGATATTTGATATATTGGAATAATTTGTTTTGTTATTGATTGACCCTAGACGGATAAAAGAATAACTGAAAGAAAAAAATCGAATCTATTAGTTATTTGCAAAAATAGGCTGAATATATATGAAAATGACCACCCTTTGGAAAGGGGTTCAGTACGCAACTGCTTGCGGGATTAAACGTTGGGTTTTTCGCAAGCAGTTCTTAGTTGATATTACTACGATTTTCAAATTGTTTTTCTTTCTGTCGTATGTAATTTCAGCGATATTTTTAGTATGTATCCTATTAATCGCCGTATTCTTTTATTGCCAATTCTTATTTCAAGAATTGTTCAATTTTTTATTCAATTGGTAAAAAAGGGCTTTTTTTGGATTTGAACGCATGACTTTCATATTCAAAAACAACAATATAATATAATAAAAAAAAATGAAGAGAAATTGAATTATCCAATATAGAAGAAATCAGAATAGATAGAAAAATTGAATTATCCAATTCCAATATAGAATAAATCAGGATAAAAGAAATCAGAATAGATTACTGAGCCGTATGAGGTAGGAAACTCTCAAGTACAGTTCTAAGGGAAAGAATTCTCTATTCCGACCGGGGAGAAAAGGCCGTTCTAGAGAGCGATTCTGAAATTGCAGAGGCTTGGTCCAATCAAGCTGCTGAGTATTGGAAACAAGCTATAGCGCTTACTCCAAGCAATTATATTGAAGCACATAACTGGTTGAAGATTACAAAACGTTTCGAACTTAAATAAGATAAGATTACTCTATATCACCGTGTTTTAGACGAAAAACCGACTATTGCGAATTTGTAAACTTTATTGATAATATAATCAATCTCGAATTCATTATTTAAGAATGGGAAGAAAAGCAAGAATCGTGGTTGGGAAGGTTCTAGTAGCAAAAGCCATTGGAATCGATATTTGATATATTGGAATAATCTGTTTTGTTATTGATTGACCCTAGACGGATAAAAGAATAACTGAAAGAAAAGAAATCGAATCTATTAGTTATTTGCAAAAATAGGCTGAATATAATATGCCTTTGGGTATACCAAAAGTACGTTATCGTCGTTTTTTCGAGGATAAACCGACTTGGATTGGCATATATGAACGACTTTACATAGAAAGAGCACTCTTTCTATGCAAAGAAATTAAGAAACTTTTCACCAATCGGTTTATCGCTCTCTTGTTACAACTGGATTCGGAAACTGATGTTTATGATGATACTGATGCTTATACTGATATCAGCATATATATAAACTCTACCGGTGGAGGAGCAGAGGCAGCTATATCTATATATGATACAATGAGGTACATTGTACCTGATGTATGTACAATAAATATGGGATTAGCTGCATCAGCAGCATCTTTGATCCTGGTGGGAGGAACAATTACTAAACGGGTAGCATACCCTAATGCTAAGGTGATGATTCACCAACCTAGCAGTGCCCGTGTTAAGGGAAATATACATTCCTTAAAAATAGAAGCAGAAGATATGCTTGAACTTCGTAACACAATTGCGGATATTTATGCAGAAAACACAGGTAAACCTGTAGATGTTATACAGAAGGATCTGGAAAGAGACTATTTTATGTCGGCAACAGAAGCTCAAGATTATGGTATTATCGATCACATAGTAAAGTCCAAAAAAGAAAATGAAATAAAAGAGTGATCCGATTGATTTTTTGTCAATCTATTTCAAAGTCGAATTTTCCTTTTTTGAATATGGAGTATTTCATATTCAAAAAAGGAAAATTGAGAAAAATAACATCTGGTTAAGATCGAAAGAAAGAAATTGGATTCTGTATAGATATATACACAATATGCCAACTATTACACAACTTCTTAGAAACATCAGACAGCCAAAAAAAATGGTAAGAAATCTCCCGCTCTTAAAGGATGTCCTCAGCGTCGAGGACCATGTGCTAAGGTGTATGTGCGGCTCGCTTAGATCATGAATTCGAACAGATAAGAGAATTTTTCCAGTATCAACAACCAGTACTGATGAATAGGATAGTAATATAAAGGTATATTATATACCTATTTATTCTATACAAATTGATGGTTTCCATTGGTGAAAATCCAATCATTTTCGATTTGAAATAAGAAGTAATTCTCCATTGGTAGCAAAAAGTTATTCATTAAGCGGAGGAAATAGCATTAAATTAAACTGAAAGAACGGACTCATAGGGTTAGCTACCTAGCCAACTTTTCGAATGAAATGCCGTCACTGTATGGATGTATGGATAACTCTTAGTGTGAAAAGGGCTATTACTTTCTAATTAATAGGTAGAGCCAAAGAATATGAACTATACAAGTTCACAAAATCTTTTGAAAAGAAGCTCCGGTGTATAGAGAGGACCTCATCCTTTGAGAGGTAACCATAGAAACCACTATTTTTTTGGAATGAATATTGAATTCTTTATTTAAGAATGGGAAGAAAAGAAAGAATCGTGGTTTCATAGTAGCAAAAGCCATTGGAATCGATATTTGATATATTGGAATAATGTGTTTTGTTATTGATTGACCCTAGACGGATAAAAGAATAACTGAAAGAAAAGAAATCTAACCCGTTAGTTATTTTATTCAATAAAATTGAATTTTATTCAATGAGCAGAGTGAGACGAGGATATATAGCTCGAAGACGTCGAAAAAAAAATCGTTCCCTTGTATCAGGTTTTAGAGGAGCTCATTCAAGACATACTCGAATGATTATTCAACAGAAAATGAGAGGTTTGTTTTACTCTCATCGAGATAGAGGCACTAAAAAGAGGTATTTTCGTCGTTTGTGGATCACTAGAATAAATGCAGTAACTCGTGAAAACCAAACATTTGATAGTTATTGTAAGTTTATCCACAATCTGTATAAGAAGCAATCTTTTCTTAATCGTAAAATACTTTCACAAATATCTATATCAAATAAGATTGGTTTTTGTAAGATTTCTAATAAAATATTTAAACCTAATAAGGTTTATGAAGAGATACTCAAATAATTTATTAGTAATGATTAAAACAGGATTCCCCGGGGAATAAACTCCGGGAAGATCCGGGAAGATATAGAAGAAAAAAAATTCAGATAAAAATTAATACGAAAATATTTCAAGAAGATTTTTTTCCTTTTTTTTATTTATAACATTAAGAATCCAATCTGATTTCTAAGCTTTTTCAAACAAAATATTTTAACTTGAGTTCTAATTTGAGGTTTTGAGTCAATTGGAAAATAGGCTTATGGATTTATCGTTTTATGATGAGTAGTTCTTGAATTTGTTTTTTAAAGGATTAAAAGGAGTAGTCCCTGGTTCGGTTCCGAGAGGAGGAACTCTCGGCTCCGTTTTAGGATTAGTTTTGAATCCTTCCTTTTTAGTCCATGATCTAGTCCATGGGAAAGCAGGAACTCTCGGCTCCATTTCAGGATGAGTTTTTCTTTTATTTCTGTTTTTCTTTTTTTCTTTTTTTTTTCTACGACGTTCTAAGATCTCGCGCCATTTTTTCTTAAAATGTAGCTCATTTTCAATAAAAGGTAATAAAGCTAAAAAACGAGCTTTTTTTATAGCATTAGTCATTAATCGTTGGTGTCTCAAGGTTAATTTAGTAACTCGTCTAGGTATGATTCTTCCTGCTAAACCAATAAATCGACCAATTGAATCTATATTCCTATAATGGATTTCCTTTCTTGATCCGATGAAAAAACGCATATTACGTTGGTTAAAAAAGTCTTCCGAATATCTAGAATATTTATAACGAGATTCAAATTCACGATGAATAAAAAGGTATTTCCGAAGAGAAATACATTGATACATTTTCCGTAAACGAGATTTTTTGGATTTAGGAAAATCTTGTCTGAATTTATGAAAAGGGTTATTGAATTTACCAAGAAGTTGCTTAGCTTTATGAACAAAAGGTTGCTTGGCTTTACGAACAAGAGGTTGCTTAGCTTTACGAACAAGAGATTGCTTGGCTTTACGAATACGAAGAGGTTGCTTAAGTCTATCCATGGTTTATTTCTTATCTATAAAATTCGATTTCTTGATTCATTTAAGATCCAACTAAAATAGGTTTTGATTCAGATATCATTTCTTAATTTCATTTATATATATATATAAATATATATATTTATATATATACAAATGATATAATCTCCACGTTAAAATGAGATTAGGTTTAATAGATATTCTTTCCATTTATATATATGATTTATATATATGTATATTATATATTTTATATATAATAATATGGTAAGTTCTTACTTTATTTATTGCTTTCAAAAACTTATTTATTGCTTTCAAAAATAGAAAACATGATGTTTGTTTTCTTTGATCTATTTCTTTATTTTTATTTCCATATGAGTCGTATGTTTGTTACAATAGCGACAAAATTTTCTCAATTCTAATAAATTGAGTGTATTAGAACGATTCTTTTGAGTAATATATCTAGAAATACCCATTGATTTCTTATTGATACTTCTTCGAACACAACTAGTACATTCCAAAAAAACTCTGACTCTTACATCTTTCCCTTTAGCCATGAACCTCCTTTATATCTTTTGATTGGTTTAACTTAAACTCTCCTATTTTCGGTTTTTGAATCGAAAAAGAAGAAAAAATCAGTAAGAATTCTTAACTAGTTATTACATTTCTAAAAATTTTTTTGACATGAAATTATCTAGTTAATTTAATATGTATTATTTTAATTAATAAAAACATAGAATAAAAATTAAGTAATAGAATTTCTTTCTAAATTATCTAGTTTGATTGGAAATCTTTATAACTTACTTATTTCAGTCTCTTCTTTTAAATTATTATTTCGTCTAGCTTACGCTAGACTAATGAATCCCATTTTTTCCAAAATTTGATCTTGAGTGGGCTTACTGGATTTCTATTCACTGGGTTTTGGATGAGCTAAACTTATGCCTTTTATCTATCGTAAAGATTTGAAAAAAGAATCGTCACATGGAATTCTATTCTCCTTCATTTCTCCACATATTAATAACTAAAATCAAAAAAAAGGAAATGATAAAGCATCTGGGAATAAACGGTTTATTTCTATTAATAGACCTGCTAAAGAACCAAACCATAGAGTACTTATCACAGGTGCCACAGAGAGATATTTCTTTATATCTTGCATTGCAAATTCTCTTTCATTATTTTATTGGAATACATGTATGGTCAGATGCTTTAGTTCAAGATTTTTTGAATTGATTTTTCCTTTTTTTTACCCTCAATTCCTATCTAAAATTGATATGTACAATGAATCCATAGATAAGAATTTCCTGTCCCACCTAACAAACAAAAGAAAGAAGCCCAGTATTACTGCTCAAATATGAATTCTTCATTTATAGGTTAGATTGCGTTTCAGATGTATATTATTTATTATAGTATTATAGTAAGTATTATAGTAATAAATGACAAGAAACTTTGATATATATAGAGAAGAAAATGATCATATATATGGAAAATAAGACAAGGATTTTGTAAAATGACATTGTACAGCAAGTTCGAAAAGGGGTGTAGCGCAGCTTGGTAGCGCGTTTGTTTTGGGTACAAAATGTCACAGGTTCAAATCCTGTCATCCCTACCTATTACTTTTGCTATGGGAAGTGAAGAGGAATTCATTAAGATCGTGGATTTGCGGATACTATATGTATAAGAAATGCGTTAGGATAGAAATAGAAAAAGCGCTCTTAGTTCAGTTCGGTAGAACGCGGGTCTCCAAAACCCGAT